CTATTTCATATATTCCGTGCTCCAGATACTAGAATGAATATCCGACGAAGTAAAACCATCTCTATCAAGATGACAGACCCATTCTCTGTACTATCAATAGGATCCGTTATAACAAGTCACACACTCATATTCCGGAAATACAGAAAGAAAGAAATTCCACGATCGAACTACCAATAAGAAAATAATATAATGAGATAAAACCCGAAACAACAATGCTTTACTTTGTATTAAAAAGTTAAGAATTCGCGGTTCTCGTGAATCTAATTTAATTCATTGAAATTCCGTCCAATAAAACGGAAGAATTATAAATTTCCAAAATAATAGATAGGAATACTGCAAATAGAGCCATTGCAACACCCATCAAAGGAGTAGTTCCCCACCCAGGAGCTACTTTACCATATTCTGAATTCAATGGTTTTAATAAATCCCCTACAGCAGTTCGTCTTGGTCCAGATCTAGAACTACCCTCAACGGTTTGTGTAGCCATAAATCCTATTTTGTATTCATTGAGATCTGTTGACTTTGTATACCATTCCGTGGTAAATAAACGATTTTATCATAGATCCATTTTGGTCTTGAAATTATATAATAATGGAAACAGCAACCCTAGTCGCCATCTCTATATCTGGTTTACTTGTAAGTTTTACTGGGTACGCCTTATATACTGCTTTTGGGCAACCCTCTCAACAACTAAGAGATCCATTCGAGGAACACGGGGACTAGTTGACGTAATAAGCCTCCCAACATTGGGAGGCTTATTACGTCAATTGATATAATGAAAAATCATTTCATCTTTTTAGTTGGAACTTTAGGTGGTTCTCGAAAAAAGATAGCGAAAAATATTATCCCTAGAGTGGAGACTAAGAGGAATGTATAAACCAATGCTTCCATAAATTCGATCGTGCTTTACAATTATAGCTTCCATACCTATTTATTTATTATTGGGGATTCTCTCCCGCATAAAGAAAAAAAAGCAAGAGTCAAAGAAAAGGCGAAGATTCCAATCAAGATTTTTCGGTTAACTTATGTCAAATCAGAAAAATAAAGAAAAAAATAACAGAGAAATCTTGTATCAGACTACTTGTCTTCTTGTAGTTGGATCTCCAAGTTTTTGGAATGCTCCAAATTCCACTTGAGCATCCAAATCTGGGTCAATACCAGCAAAAACATCTCTGAACAAGGTTCTAGCACCATGCCAAATGTGCCCGAAGAAGAAAAGCAGAGCAAAAGAAGCATGTCCAAAAGTAAACCAACCCCTCGGACTGCTACGAAAAACCCCATCAGATTTCAAAGTAGCACGATCTAATTCAAAAATTTCACCTAATTGGGCGCGCCTAGCATATTTTTTCACAGTAGCGGGATCACTATAACTGACTCCATTGAGTTCACCACCATAGAACTCAACAGTTACGCCCACTTGTTCGACGCTATACTTCGATTCTGCCCTTCTAAAAGGAACGTCGGCTCTAACAATTCCGTCTCCGTCTACCAAAACAACCGGAAATGTTTCAAAAAAAGTAGGCATACGACGTACAAAAAGTTCACGCCCTTCTTTATCTCTAAAGATAGGATGTCCTAACCACCCAACGGCTATTCCATCTCCGTTGTCCATTGAGCCCGCTCTGAATAATCCCCCTTTTGCAGGATTATTGCCGATGTAATCATAAAAAGCCAATTTTTCGGGAATTTTAGACCAAGCTTCTGATAAACTTTGATTTTTGGCTAGCCCAGCGCCAACTCTTCTATATATTTCTTGCTGGAAGTATCCCTGATCCCATTGATAACGAGTGGGGCCAAATAATTCGATAGGGGTAGTTGCTGAACCATACCACATAGTTCCAGCAACAACAAAAGCTGCAAAAAAGACAGCAGCGATACTGCTGGAAAGGACGGTTTCAATATTTCCCATACGTAATCCTTTGTATAGACGTTGGGGCGGGCGGACACTAAGATGAAATAGGCCCGCTAATATACCTAAAGTACCTGCTGCAATATGATGAGAGGCTATTCCTCCCGGAACAAAAGGATCAAAACCTTCTACACCCCACGCTGGATTTACAGGTTGTACCTTTCCAGTTAGTCCATAAGGATCGGATACCCATATTCCAGGACCATACAACCCTGTTACATGAAATGCGCCAAAACCAAAGCAAGCTACTCCTGAAAGAAATAAATGAATTCCAAAGATCTTGGGCAAATCCAAAGAAGGTTTTCCTGTACGTTCATCACAAAATATTTCTAAATCCCAATACACCCAATGCCAAATAGCTGCCAAGAAGCACAAGCCAGAAAACACAATATGTGCACCGGCCACGCCTTCGTAACTCCAAATACCCGGATTCGTTATAGTCCCTCCTGTGATACTCCAACCGCCCCATGAATTGGTTATTCCTAAACGAGTCATGAAAGGTATAACGAACATACCTTGTCTCCACATTGGATCAAGAACGGGGTCAGAGGGATCAAAAACTGCTAATTCATATAAAGCCATCGAACCGGCCCAACCAGCAACCAAAGCTGTATGCATTATATGGACAGAAAGCAAACGACCGGGATCGTTCAATACGACGGTATGAACACGATACCAAGGCAAACCCATGTAAATACCCCTTTTTCAACGAAAAATAGACACTATGTAACTTTATTGCATTGGAAAAAACTATGCTATGGACCGAACTGTCTCAGTGAATTATCTCGGAGAAAGTATTAATATTTGTTTTATTCTTGTTTTTTTTTAGTAAAAATGGAACAATTCGGTTCGTAGGAACAAAGATAAGCAGATCTATTCTATATCCGATAAGTACCAATACGCAATGGGGGTTGATCCCATTTTCTATGAACGAATGCATACATATTTGTTAATCATTCAAAAGACCTATTCGTAAGAATATTTTCTTAGTCTATGAATAAAATATGATAAAAGACAATATTATTAAGACAACAAAGACATTGTTACGCTTCCACATCAAAGTGAAATATAGTACTTAATTCTTTTTTCTTTCATTTTATGCCTATTGGTGTTCCAAAAGTGCCTTTTCGAAGTCCTGGAGAGGAAGATGCCTCTTGGGTTGACGTATAGTGCGGCTTGTCAGATATATTGGGTCATATGGGATTTCCCCGTTCTCTCCCCCGATCGAGATATCCTCTGTTTCGCCCAAGAAAGATGGAATTATCCAAAATTTGGAGCGTGAAGTGCAATTAGATGTATTTTGAGGGGTATTAAAATGAATATTATCAATTAAAAGAATTTATGGTTAGCTTGGTTGGACCAATAAAATGAAGTATCCAGGCTCCGTTTAGAAAAAACCCAATTGGTAATATATTTCTGATTATTAATACTTATATCATAGATCATAAAAGATTTTTTTTTATTGAATAATAGAATAATCTCAAACTTTTAATCAAACGAATAATATGATAAATACAATATGATAAGATAAATACGTCGAATATTTGGCAGAAGATATGAAATGAATTGAAAAAGAAGTAAGTCGTAGGAAAAAGGCGTAGTATTAGTAGCATTTGTCCTATATGTGCAAATCAAAATCGGTTTTTTTTACTCGGAGTAGAGCATAAACCTAAAAGAATTGAAAAAGCCCATTCAGGAACAAGAAAATGACATCGTGATTTGGATTAGATCTCGATGAAACAATACATCAATGAGAAGTTAGTTCGATAAGTTTAATGGATTTTTTTTTATAGGGAAAGAGTACAAAACCCATCTTTCTTGAAAAGGGGAAGAAAATCGTTAATAAATTCGAAAATGAAATTAGAAAGGTGTCCCGCTATGAAAAAAAAAGAAAGAGGGCTGGAATCTACACATTGATTCTTTTTTTCGCAATTTTTGTTGAACCGTATGCATCAAAAGGTGCATGTACGGCTCTTAAGGGATACAAATTTTATCCTAATCAACCGACTTTATCGAGAAAGATTACTTTTTTTAGGCCAAGAGGTTGATAGCGAGATCTCGAATCAACTTATTGGTCTTATGGTATATCTCAGTATAGAGAATGATAACAAAGATCTTTATTTGTTTATAAACTCTCCCGGCGGATGGGTAATACCCGGGGTAGCTATTTATGATACTATGCAATTTGTGCAACCTGATGTGCATACAATATGCATGGGATTAGCCGCTTCAATGGGATCTTTTATCCTGGTTGGAGGAGAGATTACCAAACGTCTAGCATTCCCTCACGCTTGGCGCCAATGAGTTTTTTAAGAAAAAAAGACTATGCCTTCGCCATATAAAATATGAATATTAAGTAATAATAGCATGGCACTTCGAATTCGATATGCATTTTTTTTAAACATAGATTATATATCGAAAGAGGAGTATGAAATTAGTATAAAATAAAGGGTATTCCCAATTTTATCCGGGGCCTTTTCAGCGTCACAAACTTTTTTGTTTTCACACTGAAGACTTTTAACAATATTGTTGGTATTGTTATGAAAGAGTACGAAAATCACTTTGGGATTGCTGAATCACAAACGAGATAAATATATAAAAAGCAACGGAGCCATCATAGTATTTTTTAACTGTCCCGAAGGGAAGGATGGTAATTGGATCATTTGCCGATCCGGATCTGAGAAAATAAACCCTATATCTATATATTTTTTTTTTCTCTTTCTTTGATGGAAGGTCAAAGCGAATCCCATTGTGGAGCCGTATGCAATGTGCAAAAGATGCCTATGCCTGTACGGTTGCTCAATTCTATCTTTTTTTAATTCTTTATCTCTTCTCCTCACCTCATCATCCGAGATAGAGGAACCTTTTGTTTATTATATCATCAGGGTAATGATACATCAACCTGCGAGTTCTTTTTATGAGGCACAAACGGGAGAATTTATCCTGGAAGCAGAAGAACTATTGAAACTGCGCGAAAGCATCACAAGGGTTTATGTACAAAGAACAGGCAAACCTTTATGGGTTGTATCCGAAGATATGGAAAGGGATGTTTTTATGTCAGCAACAGAAGCCCAAGCTTATGGAATTGTTGATCTTGTAGCGGTTGACTAAAAATAGCAGTAATCCTGCGCAAATCCGCAACTTGAGATTTTTTACTTATTACGGGTTTAATAATATTCTATTCATCTATTAAATAGAGAAGTAATTCATAAGCAGCCGGTTAGGATCGATCTAAACCAGCCCATTCATTATGTATACGATTCAACATGCCAACTATTAAACAACTTATTAGAAACACAAGACAGCCAATCAGAAATGTCACGAAATCCCCTGCTCTTCGGGGATGTCCTCAGCGCCGAGGAACATGTACTAGGGTGTATGTGCGACTCGTTCAGATCCTCGCTGGGACAAACTAAAGGAAACCCATTTTCCAGTATCAATGATCAGTACCAGTGAAGAGGAAAAAATGGAAGGAAAAAGGCCATTCACTATCTAAAAAAAAGATCTATTATATCCTTCTATTGTATTGTGTTGAAATTTATGGTTTCCATTGGTGCAAATCCAATCATTTCCATTTTGAATTGAAGATGAAAAAAAAATTCCTCATTGGTAACAAATGGTTATCCATTAAGCGAGGGAAATCCTATTTTCAAAGCCGAAATCTTATGTCTCTACTCTTGCAAAAACGGACTAAGAGGGTCAGCTACCCAGCTAATCTTCATAATTAAATATCGTTACTGTATAGGTAGATCTCGTTGTGAAAGACCTATGACTAGATAATTCATGGGTAGAGCCAAAGAATGTGAACTGTACAAGTTACCAATAGCATTGATTAAATGAAGTAAGGGGCTCCGGTGTATAGAGAGGACCTCACCGTTTAAGACGTAACCATAGAAACGATGGAACCCACTCTTTCTTTATTCATTTCTATTTATTACTTTTTTATGTTTTTTGATACCTAGTATCAATACAATTTCTTAGTTCGAGGTGAAATACCTATAAAAAAAGACAAATTGTGGTCGGGAAGGTTATAGTAGCAAAAGCCATTGGAATTTATATTTTATACATTGGAAGAATCCGTTTTGTTATTAATAGGAAAGAGGAAAAGAATAACTGAAAGAAAAGAAATCAATTAGTTATTCATTAAAATTCATTTAATCAATGACCAGAATTAGACGAGGATATATAGCTCGGAGACGTAGAGCAAAAGTTCGTTTATTTGCATCAAGCTTTCGGGGGGCTCATTCAAGACTTACTCGAACAATTATTCAACAGAAAATAAGAGCTTTGGTTTCGTCTCATCGAGATAGAGATAGGCAAAAGAGAGATTTTCGTCGTTTGTGGATCACTCGAATAAATGCAGTAATTCGCGAGAATGGGGTATGCTATAGTTATAGCAGATTAATACACAATCTGTACAAGAGACAGTTGCTTCTGAATCGCAAAATACTTGCACAAATAGCTATATTAAATAGGAATTGTCTTTTTATGATTTCCAATGAAATCATAAAATAAGTAAATTGTAAGGAATCCGACACAATATTTTAAATGGAGTTTCGCTGGAGAATGAACTCTGGGAAGGTAGAGTAGAAATTAATATGAAAAAAAGAATATGATAAATTCGCTCAAAATAAAATGAGTGAACACGCCGAATAGTCAATAACAACAAATAAATTTCTTCTTCCCCATTCTTGTTTTTTTCTTACAATACGACAATCCAATCTGGATCCTCGAATTTTTCGAACAAAACATCAATCTGTGTTTGAGTTCAAATTGGAATTTTGATTCAATTGAAGAGTAAGCTTTTTTTTTTTATTTATTTCTGGTTCTAAGACCAATAGTTCTGACGGTCGACTCGCCTCTTTCAAATTGTTTCTCATTATTAAGAAAAGGTAACAAAGATAAAATACGAGCTTGTTTTATAGCAATAGTAATTAATCTTTGTTGTTTTAAGGTCAATCTATTTACCCGTCTAGATAATATTTTTCCTTGTTCACTAATAAATCGACTAATTAAACTCATGTTTCTATAATCAATTCGATCCCCCGATTGGATCGGGGGCAAACGCCTACGAAAAGATCGCTTGGATTTAAGAAAGAATCGCTTGGATTTATCCATGGTTTGTTTATTCCTTATCCCGAAAACCCTATTTCAATCTCATCAAAAACGATTTAGGATTAAAAAAGATGATTTGATTTGGTTTTTTTTATATTTATTTATTTTTTATATTAATATTTTAATTGAAGTTCTATTTTTAAGTTCTATTATAGATTTAAGAGATACATATATATCTAGTTCTATACCTAATATGGTATTTCTAAATAAGGTATTTCCATATAATAATATAGTATATAGAATATGTCCCTTTTCATGTTCCCTGAAAAAGTGACACACAGACACCTTGATTCGATCTATTTCTTTATCTCCCCGTGAATCGTATGTTTGTAACAATAGGGACAGAATTTTCTCAATTCTAATCGACTAGGAGTATTGTGGCGATTCTTTTGAGTAATATATCTGGAAATACCCGTTGATTCTTTATTAACACCCTTTCGAACACAACTAGTACATTCTAAAATAACCGTTACGCGGACTTCTTTACCCTTGGCCATGAACCCCCTTTCTTTAAGTTTTTGATGAGTTTTTGATTCAACCAACTCTTCGATTTTCCGATTTAAAGGGAAAAAGGAAGGAAAAAAAAAATACAAAATAAATAGAAGTTGCTAACTCGAAATTTTGAAAGATTATTTCGTTGCAATCACAACCCAATATAAATAATAAGTAATAGTAAATAAATATTACTATTAATTCAAATAATGATTTCGAACTCTATTCAGTTCTATTTAGAATAGAATTCTATTCTAAGTCGAAGTATAGTATTTCATTTTACTATCTTGTATGATATTCTTGTCTTAGACACATTTCGATTTCCGTTTTCACTAGATTATTTATCAATTGAATTGAAGAACCCGAATTTCGACGAGGTTGAATCTACTTTTTTATTTCTCTTTCCTCTTTTCTTTATTCTACTTATCTTCTTTATTTTACTTAATTGTAAGTAATTCTATTTTATCTAAAAGAAAAGAGGGGGAGGGATTAGTCACAGATCTTTTGATTCTCTCTCTAATCTTCTTCACCCCTTCCCATGTCAATAACTAGAATGAAAAAAAAGGGAATGTCAACGCATCCGGGAATAATCGATTGATCTCTATCAATAGACCTGCTAAAGCCCCGAACCATAGAGTACTTAGTACCGGTGCCACGGAAAGATATGTTTTTAGATCTCGCATTTCAAATCCTCCTTCTTTATTCTTTTTTGTAATGTATAATGTTAATTTAATACATATATGATCAGCTGTATATGTAAGTAGTTAAGGACCGCTTGTATTTGTACACGGAATTCCTAATTCCAATTGAAATGTACACCGATTCGGTAGATAAGATTTTCCCTCTCTGAAAACCGAAAAATACATCCCTTTTATCTGAGCATTCCAAAAAAACCTTCATTTTTTAGTTTTTTTTACGATGGGTTTCATATTCATATATTTCATAATATATATTATTAAGATATTCTTAGATATATATTATCTAAGAATAAAGATTAGATAATATCTATTAGAATATATTAGATATATAAACCTTCTACTATTATTATATCTTATATGAGACAAAAAAAAAAGAAGAAATTGCAAGATAACTTGTATGTATATCAATGGATATAAAAAAATGAGGATTTGGAAAACAAGACAAGGATTCTCTACAATGACACTGTAGACCAATTGATAGGGATGTAGCGCAGCTTGGTAGCGCGTTTGTTTTGGGTACAAAATGTCACGGGTTCAAATCCTGTCATCCCTACCTATTACTTCTCCTCTGAGCAGTAATGAAATCGATTAAAATCGTGCATACATAATCTTTTTTTATAGTATATCATACTATATGCATACAAGACGTATTGGGGTTACAAAACAAAATACTCTTCCTTCTAGTCTTATCTATTGTGATAAGAAAGCGCTCTTAGTTCAGTTCGGTAGAACGTGGGTCTCCAAAACCCGATGTCGTAGGTTCAAATCCTACAGAGCGTGATTCGGGTCTTGGTTACTTGGTTAGGTTAAGCCGAAAATTACACTCAACAAATGGAACAGGAATCTGAATTTGACCTCCCGTGAATTAAAGAAAAGAGGAGGTCAATCAAAAAAAAGATGTTAATTAATCAAAAGTCCAACTGATCGCCACGTCTGTATTGTAAATATGCAGTTACAAATAATCCAGCTAAAGTAATAGGAATTAGACCTAAGACAATTCCAAATAGAAAAACTTCAATCATTTCAATTTGTTTGAAAGGGAAAAAGGAGAGGTAATATCTATCCCTAAATATTAATCCGGATTTTCCATCAATCTCAATGACCACTAATTCGAAATTGATGCGGTAAGGAACTATAGAATATATGAATACTTACAAAAAGATTTCTTTTTATGAGTTGTATTCATGCAATTAATTTCAAATAAGTCGTATCTTGGTCAGACCAATAAATAGAGCTGAGGTTATAGTTAAAGCCGCTAGTAGAAAACCGAAAAAACTAGTTATAGTAAGCATGAAGATGAAGGGGCTAAATGAAATATGTTCTTTTTATACATATGCTTATAAAGCACTTTCCTAAGTTTCAAGTTTTGAAAGATACTAAGAAAAAATACCAATTGAAATGAAAGAATAAGTTCACGTGACAGTTGTTAACTCATCAATCATTATAGACAGTATTAACAAAAGGAGAGAAGGAGCGGGGTAAAAAAAGAAATCAATTAATCATTTGTAACATCTACCCATCCCGTGATTCCGAATCGCGGGATTCATTAGACAACTCTTGAGTAAACTAATATTCAAATATAAAATAATAATAAGTAAGAAAGACGTCATGTAACTTCATTCAAAAAATGAAACTTTCTTTGAATTCATATCGAACAAAATTCGAAAATCATTTCTATTTGAATCTTTTTTTTTTAATCGTATCGATTAGATTTTATTTTAGAATAAAAAGTGACCTTATAATACCTCTCGTTTGAGATACTATATGAATGAACCTACTATTTCAT